AATTTCTTGGAATATAGGTAGTGGTTATGATCGATTCGATCGAAAAGAAGGACTAGTGTGTATCTTTCGTTGGGGATTTCCCGGAAAAAATCGTCGTATCTTCCTCCGATTCCTTATAAAAGATATTCAATCCGTCCGAATAGAAGTTAAAGAGGGTATTTATGCTCGTCGTGTCCTTTCTATGGATATCAGAGGGCAGGGAGCGTTTCCATTGACCCGTACTGATGAGAATTGGACTGCGTGGGAAATTGAACAAAAAGCTGCTGAATTGGCCTATTTCTTGCGTGTACCCATCGAAGTTTTTTAAGAATTTCAGAAATGGGAAAAATTTTCTCAGCAGGAGGGGAAAACTCAAGAATCTTCTTTTTCTATAACATATTTCTATAACATAACTTAACTGAGGTTTCGTCCGAACACGAGCTAAAGCAGGCTTATATGGGATAAGGATACTTTTTGAGTTGGAGTCTTTTTTATATGTATGTAAATGTACACAACTCAATTCAATAAAAACAAGAAGTAACAAATTGAAAGAATGGATTCATCTCATAATCAACTCTTTGGAAATAAAAACCCGCCTTTCCTATTTTATATTTTGTATAGTTTTAAGTCCAATAGTTTTAAGTCCAATATATAATTTAAGTCCAATAGTTTTAAGTCCAATATATAGAAATCAAAAATATATAAATCCAGACTAGTTGGAATTGAAACTTTAGATTCAGATAGATCATATCCTGTAAATTATTTTCAATCGACACGCCTTATTTATCTATTTTTGTGCTCCGTAATGCCCAAACAGTTGGATGCCTTAATAACGATTACGGATAACTAGCCAATTTCTATCTTGGTTTGCAGCTCATTTTTGATCATCACAATATTCTTCCGACACTTCCCTGAATTATTCTATTCCGGACTCCTCATAGTCAGCGAACTTTTTTTCTAAATATTATATTTTGATAGATAATAGAAAGGGAGTTCTTTCGGCGATTCCTCGAAAGGAGAGACTTTTGACCAATTGAGTTGAGAGATCGGGAACGAATATTTTTGATTCTTTATTCATTCGAAGGCAAAGTGAATTCTTAGTCAATTTGGGTACTCTTTCTAGATTCGAGAACTAAGCCCGAAATTACAAATCCAAAAGAGGGAATAGATTCCTAGCTTCGATACCGTGGAATAGAACTCGTACGTAAGAGAAATATTCGATGGCATAGAATCGATGACTGAGATATTTTCATTAACAACTCACAGCTGAAAAAATGGCAAAAAAGAAAGCATTCACCCCTCGTTTATATTTTGCATTTATAGTATTTTTGCCTCAGTGTATTTCTCTCTTATTTAATAAAAGTCTGGAATCTTGGGTTACTAATTGGTGGAATACTGGGCAATCCGAAACTTTTTTGAATGATATTGAAGAAAAGAGTATTCTAGAAAAATTCATAGAATTAGAAGAACTTCTCCTCTTGGACGAAACCATCAAGGAATACTCGGAGACACATCTACAAAACCTTCGTATAGGAATCCACACCGAAATAATCCAATTAATCAAGATACATAATGAGGATCGTATACATACGACTTTGCACTTATCGACAAATCTAATCTCTTTTGTTATTCTAAGTGGTTATTCTATTTTGGGTAATAAAGAACTTGTTATTCTTAACTCTTGGGCTCAGGAATTCCTATATAATTTAAGTGACACAACCAAAGCTCTTTCTATTCTTTTATTAGCTGATTTATGTCTCGGATTTCATTCGACCCGTGGTTGGGAACTAATAATTAGCTCTGTCTACAAAGATTTTGGGTTTGTTCAGAATGATCAAATTATATCTTGTCTTGTTTCTATTCTTCCAGTCATTCTAGATAGCATTTTTAAATATTGGGTTTTCTATTATTTAAACCGCATCTCTCCATCACTTGTAGTGATTTATCATTCAATAAGTGAAAAATGATCTATCGATCCGAAATTAATCCAATTCAAATGTTTCTGACTTTGTAGTTGTACATTTTCTATTTTTACCCATCCTGGGGATTTATCCTATAATATTATTCCAGTAAATAGCAGAATCGTGGATAGGAAACTCGATTAGTGACCTACTCAATTTATTGTAGAAATTTTCGGTATCACTGGACCATGCAAACTCGAAATACTTTTTCTTGGATAAAGGAACGGATTGCTCGCTCCATTTCCGTATCGCTCATGATATATATCATAAGCCAGACATCTATTTCAAATGCATATCCCATTTTTGCACAGCAGGGTTATGAAAATCCACGAGAAGCGACCGGGCGTATTGTATGCGCCAATTGCCATTTAGCTAATAAGCCCGTGGATATTGAGGTTCCACAAGCGGTACTTCCCGATACTGTATTTGAGGCAGTTGTTCGAATTCCTTATGATATGCAAGTGAAACAAGTTCTTGCTAATGGTAAAAGGGGGGCTTTGAATGTCGGGGCTGTTCTTATTTTACCGGAGGGATTTGAATTAGCCCCTCCCAATCGTATT